GAATAAACAAGAATACTTGCCAAAAGCATATGATCCTCTTTTGAATGGCGCATATCGTGGAAAAATAAACAAATTCTATTCACATACAACCATGAATCATTTAATTACTTCGAAAGAAAATTCCACGGAAATAGTTTGGATAAATAAGCTTCATGGGCTATTTTCTATTTCTAATAATTACCAAGAATTTGAACATGAAAAAAATCCACTTAATGAAAAATCACCATGGAATTCTATTATTAATTCGTTAACGTCAATTGATCAATTATCTTTTGAGTACATACCCAATTCTCATTTGAAAAAATCTTCTTTATTGGAAGAAGAAATCAAAATAAATTCAGAAAATAAAGCAAAATCTTTGAAATCAGTATTCGATATAATTACAACCAATGGAGAAGAAATCATTGAAGAAGGAGAAGAAATCCTTAAAGAAAAAATCATTCAAAAAATTCCTCAACGGTTATACAAACTAACTGAAGAGTTAGAAGCACTAGCACAGGATGAAGATGAAGAAGATGAACATGAGGAACTAATGAAACAAGATCAAGAAATTCGTACAAGAAAAGCCAGACGAGTGGTGATTTATACTGACTACAGCGTGAATCCCGAGACTAACGATGATGAAATAAACGAGTTGGCTTTGATACGTTACTCACAACAACCTGATTTTCGTCGAGGTCTAATCAAAGGATCCTTACGCGCTCAAAGACGTAAAACAGTTATTTGGAACACATTCCAAGCATATGTAAATTCTCCGCTTTTTTTGGATCGAGTAGAAAACATATTTTTTTTTTCTCTTTTAAACAAGATCGATCAAAATATTAAGTCTATTTTTAGGAATTTAGCGAAGAAAAAACCAAAAACGGAATTTAAAATTGACGATTTTGAGAAAGAAAAGATGAAGAAAACTCTGAAGGCTCTCGATGAAAACGAGAAGAAGAGAGAAGAAGAAAATGAACGAATGGCAATAGCAGAAATTTGGGATAGCGTTATATTTGCTCAAGCAATAAGAAGTTTGATACTCCTGATCCACGCTTTTCTTAGAAAAAACATTATATTGCCTTCATTGATAATAGCTAAAAATGTTGGACGTATGTTATTATTCCAATACCCCGAGTGGTATGAGGATTTTAAGGACTGGAAGAGTGAAATGCATGTTAAATGTACGTATAATGGTATTCCACTATCAGAAACAGAATTTCCTCAAGATTGGTTAACAGATGGTCTTCAGGTAAAAATTCTATTTCCTTTCCGTTTAAAACCTTGGCGAAGATCTAAACTACGATCTCATCATGGAGATCCAATGAAAAAAAAAGTAAAACAAGAAAATTCTAGTTTTTTAACAGTTTGGGGAACGGAAACAGAACTTCCTTTTGGTCCTGCCCGAACCCTACCTTCTTTTTTTGAACCCATATATAAAGAACTCAAAAAAAATATTAGAAAAGTGAAAAAGAATTATTTTCTACCTCTAAAAGTCAAAGTTTCAAAACCATGGGTTATCCAAATTTTTCCAGTTCTAAAACGAATAATGAATAAACTTGAAAAAGTAAACCCAATTTATTTATTTGAATTCAAGAAGGTGAAAGTATATGAACCAAATGAAAATGCAAAAGATTCAAAAGATAATAATAAGATTATTCCTGAATCGACCATGCAAATTCAATCTATGAATTGGACAAATTTTTTATTCATAGAAAATGAAATGAAAGATCTTGCTGATAAGACAATCATAATCAGGAATCAAATAGAAGAAATCGCAAAAGAAAAGAAAAAAATAGTTCCAGCCTATGATGATAAAAGACCAGAATTCAAGAAAGATATTTGGCGGATATTCAAAAGAATAAATACTCGATTAATATGCAAATCACATTATTTTATGAAATCTTTCATTGAAAAAATATACATGGATATCCTGCTATGTATGGTTAGCATTTCGAAGGTCAATGCACAACTTTCAACAAAAAAAATTATCAATGAATCCATTTACAACGATGAAAGAAATCAAGAAGGAATTGATGAAACAGATCAACATACAATGAACTTTATTTCGACTATAGAAAAAGAAAAGGACTTTTCTAATCCTAGTAATAATTTAAATACTTATTACGATTTATCTTCCTTGTCCCAAGCATATGTATTTTACAAAATATCACAAACCCAATTACTTAACAACCATCACTTTAGATCTGTACTTCAATATCGCGGTACCCATCCTTTTATTAAGGACAAGAATAAGTATTATTCTATAACCCGAGGAATATTTAACTCCAAATCAAGGTATGAGTATAAGAAAATAAAGAAGCCTGGAATGAATGAATGGAAAAACTGGTTAAAGGGTAATTATGCATACAATTTATCTCAGAGCAAATGGTCTCGATTAGTATTAGTAGCGAAAAAATGGCGAAAAAAAATCAATAAAAATTGTACGATTCACAATAAAGAATCAATGAAATTTTCTTCATATAAAAAAGAAAAAGACCGATCAATTCATTACAAAAAAGAAAATTTCTATACAGTGTATTTATGGCCGAATAAAAAAGAAAAATTTAAAAAGCAATATGTACATGATTTAAAAATAAAAATAGAAAATTATTAAATTAAAAATAAATTATAAAAGAAAGAATAAAAAAATGAATAAAAATATCGATGCATAAAATAAATACAAAAATAGATAAGAAGAAATTCGTCCACCTCCCATAGATTTGACTCCTTCCCCTATAAATAAACTTGCAACAACAACCCCATTTATAATTCCATCAATTATATTTCTATCAAAAAACTGAGTTAGTTTAGTTAATCCCCTTATACCCACAGTAAAAACTCTAGTATAAAAAATATCTATATAACCACAATTGTAGGACCAATTATATATTCCATTTTTTATTTTGTCCAAGAAAATTCTTTTAGGACCTCCTTTTATAAATGAATTAATTAATTCCAAATTCTGGAACAATGAATAAACAGACCCATATAAAACATATGCTATTAATAGTCCAAAAATCGCTATACTTACCGAAAAAATAGCATTTGTAAAAAATTCATACCAATCCACAGAATAACTCGCATTTGGGTGTAAAAGATTTGTCGATGGAGTTAACCATTTTGATAATATATCAAAATATATTATTCCATAATCAAAATGAATGCCTATTGTTCCAACAAACAAAGTAAATAGTACCAAAACAAACAGAGGAAATAGCATAGTATTGTCCGATTCGTGAGGATACATAGAAATATAAGTGTACTTTTTTTCGAAAGAATATGGTCTTCTTTTTTTTAGATTACTAGATATTTTATATCTATCCTTTGAGAAAAGTAACACCATATTTTCCATTTTTGATAAAAGAAAATTTCTATTAACTTCTTTTGGTACTTCTTTTCCCCATAGAGATATTGAATGGAACGAACTATTATTGGTGCTACTGTAATTTTTACAATTTATGCGCAAATGCCCATCAAAAGTAAGTAAATAAACGCGAAACATATAAAATGCAGTTAATCCTGCTGTGAAACAAGCTATTATTGCAAAAATTGGTGAATACAACCAACTCTCATTAAGAATTTCATCTTTGGACCAAAAACAAGCAAGAGGTGGAATACCACAAATAGAAAGTGTACCCACTAAAAAAGTAGTTCTTGTAATTGGAACATATCTTTTTAAACCGCCCATAAGAATCATATTCTGACTTTTTTCTGGTGAATATCCAACAACAGGTTCCATTGAATGAATAATGGCCCCGGATCCCAAAAATAATAAAGCTTTAGAATAGGCATGAGTGATCAAATGGAATAAAGCAGCTCGATAAGAACCTAAACCTAGAGCTAACATAATATAACCCAATTGAGACATTGTAGAATAGGCTAAACTTCTTTTTATATCTGTTTGAGCAAGAGCCAAGGTAGCTCCTAATAGTACTGTTATTACACCTATTAAAGAAATAATATTCATTATGTAAGGTATGGATATGAAAAGAGGAAGAAGTCGAGCTACAAGAAAAATTCCCGCTGCTACCATGGTAGCAGCGTGTATAAGAGCCGAGATAGGAGTAGGTCCTTCCATTGCATCAGGTAACCATACATGAAGGGGGAATTGCGCAGATTTAGCAATTGCACCGAGGAATAATAAAAAGGCACACAAAGTAGCAAACGAAGAACTGACCCCATTATTGTATATCAAGTTATTAGTTATTTCGAACAAATCCCGAAATTCAAAACTACCTGTTATCCAATAAAAACCTAAGATTCCTAATAATAAACCAAAATCCCCTACACGATTAGTTACAAAAGCTTTTTGACAAGCACTTGCTGCAGTCGGTCGTGTGAACCAAAATCCTATTAATAAATAAGAACACATTCCCACTAGTTCCCAAAAAACATAAATTTTTATCAAATTGGAACTGGTAACTAATCCCAACATAGAAGCATTGAAAAAACTCATATAAGCAAAAAATCTTAAATATCCTTGATCATGGGACATATAATTGTCACTATAAATAAAAACCATGATTCCAACAGTAGTAATTAGTATTGACATAATCGAACTAAGTGAATCGATTAAATATCCGAACTCTAAGGAAAAATCATTATTGATGGTCCAAGACCATAGATATTGATAGATGGAACTTCCATTTATTTCTTGAATAGATAAATTGGATGAAAATACCATAGCTATACTTAAGAAAAAAATACTAGGAAAAGCCCATATACGACGAATATTTTTTGTTGCTGTCGGAATAAGTAGAAGCCCAAATCCTATTGACATAGTAACCGGAAGTGGAAGAAAAGTTATTATCCATGCATATTGATATGTATGTTCCATAATAAAAAATAAAATTTTTAATTTTTCTACTAAAAACTGGAATAATACAATATTCCATCCTGGTAATTTATAGGCATATTATATAATATAGTGTATTAAGGAAAAAGAGTTATACCAAAAGGAATACTTAATTCGAATATAGATAGTACGATCCATATTTAAAATTAAAATTTGGAAATGAATAAGGTTATTGTTATTAGGTAATCAAATATCTTAGTTAACAGATTAACTACTAATTCGAATTGTAATTTCAATTACAAGCATGGCATTCTTACCTTAATCAATTAATAATAAAAAAAAAAATTCCTTCCTTTCTTGTACTTTTTTCTTTAGCGATACTATATATGTCATAGGGTATGTATACATATGCATAATTACTATGATCCATATATATACTTTTGAAATTTTATTTAAATTAATGTGTATGTTTCAATTTATTAATATAAATTTTATTATATGTTTATGTTTTCATAGGTTTTTTTTTTAATTTGAAAAATTCAATGTTTTTTTACTATTTTACTTTTACTACGGAATAAATATGGATAAGAGCTAAAAGGAAAGGAACAATTCATTTTAAACAATACATGTCTTTCACATACAATGATAAAAATAAGTAACCCGTTTTTTTAATGGCAGTCCCCAAAAAGCGTACTTCTATGTCAAAAAAACGTATTCGTAAAAATATTTGGAAGAAAAAAGGAAATTTAGCTGCAGTAAAGGCTTTTTCTTTAGCTAAATCGGTTTCCACCGGACGTTCAAAAAGTTTTTTTGTACAACAAACAAATAATAAAGTCGTGGAATAATCGGAATTGGCATACCCCGAAAACGTCAAATATTTTAAGATAAATGATTAACATTAATTAGTGTATTGAACTCCTCAAAGGATCAGTTAGAACTAGTTGCTGTGATATATGTGATATATAAGGTATGTGGATGTGATATGTAGAATAAGGGTGTGTATATTAGGTTTGGAGTTTTTTTCTATCTACTTTTCACAATGGAAAAAAAAAATTTCTATTGTGAAAAGTAGAGTATTATTGTAATATAAATGAAAATTTTGTTGTTTTATTTGTTATATGCTTAACTAAAAACCTAATGAATTTGGTAAATCTTACCATTCATTATATATATATCATATCATTATATTATTATATATATAATGATATGATATATAATGAAATAAAATTATGATATAATGAAATAAAATAATGAAAGATATTAATACGTTTATAATAATAAAATAATACGAAGGTATCTAAATCGTTAGACAATGATAAATTCTTATGATTTAGTAATCAAATTGTTATACATATAAAATCCTAGTTATTTCATTTTCTTCATTAAAAAATACATTTCTTTTTTTCGTTTTGTTTGAATCCATAAAATAACATCGGATAAATAAAACGAATCTAAAAAAAGAAAACGAACAATTCCCTATTCTATAGCTCAGTCTAAAACTATGAAGTTTCAACTGCTTTTTTGAAAACTTAGTTTTTAGTATGCCAGAGTTCATTATTAAAACCGAATTTACAACAATACGATACTAACTAAAGATTATTTTATTGTTTATTTAATAAAGATGAAAATTATCATATAAATTTCAATGAATAAAGATTTATCGATTCTAATGTTTTGTTTTATAAACTATATTGAATCTCGACGATTCAACATAAATTTACTATTATTATTTCAAGTAAGCCGCCATGGTGAAATTGGTAGACACGCTGCTCTTAGGAAGCAGTGCTAGAGCATCTCGGTTCGAGTCCGAGTGGCGGCATCCGATTCTATCAAAAAAATCTTCTAAAATAGACACAATGGATCCTTTAATGTATTCAATTCTCGATTTCAATTCTATAATGGGAGTCTTTTTTATGATATTTACAATTGTTGAACATATATTGACTCATATCTCTTTTTCGATAATCGTAATTGTTATTACGATTTATTTTATGACCTTTTTTGTCCACGAAAGCGTAGGATTGCCTGATTCATCAGAAAAAGGAATGATAGCTACTTTTTTCTCTATAACGGGATTATTGGTTTCTCGTTGGATTTCTTCGGGACATTTTCCCTTAAGTAATTTATATGAGTCATTAATTTTCCTTTCGTGTAGTTTATCCATTATTCATACCATTTCCAAGATGGGGAATCATAAAAATGATTTAAACACAATAACTGCATCAAGTACTATTTTCACACAAGGCTTTGCCACGTCGGGTCTTTTAACTGAAATGCACCAATCCGTAATATTAGTACCCGCTCTACAATCTCAGTGGTTAATGATGCACGTAAGTATGATGTTATTAAGCTATGCTGCTCTTTTATGTGGATCATTATTATCAGTCGCTCTTCTAGTTATTACATTTCGAAAAAACATCAATATTTTTTGTAATGGTAAAGTCAAAAATTTCTTAATTAAGAAATTTTTCTTTGGTAAGATTAACTATTGGAATGAAAAAAGAAGTGTTTATAAAAACACTTCTTTTCTTTCATTTCGAAATTATTATAAATATCAATTAACTCAACGTTTGGATTATTTGAGTTACCGTGTCATTAGTTTAGGGTTTACCTTTTTAACCATAGGAATTATTTGTGGAGCAGTATGGGCTAATGAAGCATGGGGATCATATTGGAGTTGGGACCCCAAGGAAACTTGGGCATTTATTACTTGGATCATATTCGCAATTTATTTACATACTAGAACTAGAACAAATCAAAGTTTGCAGGGTACAAATTCAGCACTTGTGGCTTCTATGGGATTCTTTATAATTTGGATATGCTATTTTGGAATCAATCTATTAGGGGTAGGTCTACATAGTTATGGTTCATTCACATTAACATCTACTTGAATAAAATACACAAATAAATAATTGAATAAACTACATAAAAAAACGAGTACATATAAGAACAAAACATCATCCTTATATTTATATATAGTGAAAGTTCTTTCTTTGTGCAAGTTTTTTAGAACCCTTTGAACCATTCCTTGTTCAAAGGGTTCTAAAAAACTCGACATGTATCTGATTTAAATTGAGATTTTTAATTCATTTTATTTTATTCTTTTGCATTATTCGGCGTTTTAAAGCGGAAAATAAAAAGACAAAAGAATTATATTTCCGTATTATTAATAAAAGACTATCGATAAAAATAATTAGATAGTATAGCTTGTACCCTATCAACTGATAACGAAAGAATGAAATCGGGATAAATACCAGTCCCTAGTATGGGTAGAAAGATACAGATTGAAACAAATAGTTCTCGTGGTCCAGAATCAAAAAAATTGGAATTTTTAACATGAAATAACTTGTATCCATAGAACATTTGACGTAACATAGATAATAAATAAATAGGAGTTAATATCATTCCTATTGCCATTACAAAAGTAATTAGTATTTTTGGCATTAAAAGAAATTTTTTACTAGTAATTATTCCAAAAAAAACTAATGATTCTGCAACAAAACCACTCATTCCTGGCAATGCAAGAGAAGCCATCGAAAAACTACTGAACATGGTAAAAAGTTTTGGCATTGGGATTGATATCCCCCCCATCTCGTCGAGATAAACAAAACCTATTCTATCACAAGTCGTTCCCGTCAAGAAAAAAAGTGCAGCACCAATAAATCCATGAGAGAGTATTTGTAAAATAGCACCATTGAGCCCGATTCCGGTTATGGAACCAATTCCTATAATTGTAAAACCCATGTGAGATACAGAAGAATAGGCTATTCTCTTTTTCAAATTCCGTTGGCCGAGAGAGGTCGAAGCAGCATAGATTATTTGAATAGTTCCTACTATTACCAACCAGGGAGAAAATATGGAATGAGCGTGGGATAATAATTCCATATTGATTCGAATAAGTCCATATGCTCCCATTTTTAATAAGATTCCAGCTAGAAGCATACATGTACTGTAATGTGCTTCTCCATGGGTATCGGGTAACCAAGTATGTAGAGGTATAATCGGCAATTTAACGGCATAAGCAATAAGGAATCCAAAATATAATATTATTTCCAATGCCACAGGATATGATTGATTAGCTAATTTTCCAAAATCTAATGTGGGTTCATTAGAACCATATAAACCCATACCCAGAACTCCTATTAAAAGAAAAATGGAGCCCCCCGCCGTGTACAAAATAAACTTTGTCGCCGAATAGAGACGTTTCTTTCCTCCCCACATGGATAAAAGTAAATAAACAGGAATTAATTCTAACTCCCACATCATAAAAAAAAGTAAAAGGTCTCGAGAAGAAAATGGTCCTATTTGACCGCTGTACATTGCTAGCATGAGGAAATAGAACAAGTGTGAATTTTTAGTAACTGGCCAAGCTGCTAAAGTAGCTAAACTGGTGATAAATCCTGTCAGTAAAATGGGTCCTATGGAAAGTCCATCGATTCCCAGTCTCCAGTGAAAATCCAAAATATCTATCCATTTAAAATCTTCTTCCAATTGGATTAATGGATCGTCCAATTGGAAATGATGACAGAAAATGTGGGTCATTAAAAGGAGTTCTAACAAGCAAATACATATAGCATACCACTTAAACATCTTATTTCCTCTATGAGGAAGAAATAAGATGTAAGAGCCGACGAATATCGGTAAAACAACAAGTATTGTTAGCCAAGGAAAATTATTCGTGATAAAGACAAGATACGTTTTTGACCACAAAAGCCCGTACTTAATAGAATATATTATTCTATTATGAATACGGGCTTTTGTCGGTAAAGAGGAATCAAATAATTCAAGTGTATTTTTTTTGTAACGTATCAATAAGATAGCCCCATGCTGCGAGTTGTTTCATGCCATAAATAAACACGGACACTCAAAAAATCCGTTGGGCAAGCGGATTCACATCTCTTACAACCTACACAGTCTTCGGTTCTTGGTGCGGAAGCTATTTGCTTAGCTTTACATCCGTCCCACGGTATCATTTCCAACACATCCGTAGGGCAAGCTCGTACACATTGAGTACACCCTATACATGTATCATAAATTTTGACTGAATGTGACATTTAATCTATAACAGTCCAGGTTTGAACATCAAAAATTTTCAATCTGGTATAGAAGTAATAGTTATATTGTAGACACCAGACGAAGCAGTGGTTTACTAAAATTGGAAGAATCAATATTTTTATAAATCTGCTCATAAGAAAAAGCCAAGAGACTTCAATTTTCGTTTCAAAGCAAAGATTATAATCATACGAGTCGGGTGTGTGAATGAAAATTGTCTAACAAAAAATAAATTGATATTCAAATCAATATATAAATATCTAAAAATATCTAAAATTCAATTTATATAACAAATTTGTTTAGTATTAACTATACTTTACTAATCTAGTAAAATAGTCAAATTGAAATTCAATAGTCAATTTGATATTGAATCAAATTTCATATATATTTATTATATAATGTATATGCATAATAATATGTATAATTATACTTTCTTAGTTATTATATATACTATATATATTTAGTATAATTTAGTATATATATATATTATACACGTTATATATATATACTAATTATATACAATATATCAATATATATATATTGATATATTGTATATATTTATATTCATCCTATATTTTTTCTTTTTTTATCTTAATATATATATATATTAAGATAAAAAAAGAAAGAAAAGTAAAAATTTTTTAGTATTTTAGTATATGATCATGATAATTTGAATTAATTATTCAACAAATTCGATTGGTTGATACGTGTTGATTTTCTGTTTCGGTGAATCGACGAAACAATAGCAAGTCCAATAGCTGCTTCGGCAGCTGCAACGGCTATAATAAAGATTGAGAAAATGTTACCTTTTAATTGTCGACTATCAAATATATCAGAAAATGTTACGAGATTAATATTAACCGAATTTAGTATAAGCTCAAGACACATAAGTGCTCTAATCATGTTTCGACTTGTGATCAATCCATAGAGACCAATAGCAAATAAATAGACACTAAAAAAAAGTACATGCTCGAACATCATTGACAAACTCCTTATCAATCTCGATTCATTTCAATATCAACAATGCAAGGGATTCGATTAACTAGAAATTATAATTACAAAACAAAAGAAAGTAAACAAATTTAACTAAAATTATTAAACCTTTTGATTTGATTTGATCATATATTTAATTAATTTCATATTTAGAATTTGTATAACTCTAATTTATTTTTGAATTCTAACTATATTTATTATTGGCGAGCCATAGTAATTACACCTATCAAGGAAACTAAAAGAATTATTGAAATTAGTTCAAAGGGAAGATAAAAATCTGTCGATAAATGAATCCCAATTTGTTGAACAGTACTTATTAGGTCCTGTTCTATAATCTGGTTTGATCTTGTAGTCCAAATAATTCCATACCATGATGTATCTGATATAATAGTAATCAGTGAAAAAAAAATACTTGTACAAACCAGTGAAGTGACTCCATCTCCAATGGTACAAAAATATGAATCATTAAAATATTCTGAACCATTCATGAACATTACCGCAAATATAATTAAAACATTTATGGCTCCCACATAAATAAGAAGCTGTGCAGCAGCCACAAAAAAGGAGTTCGATGAAATATAGAATAAAGATATACAAACAAAAACCAATCCCAACGAAAAAGCAGAATAAATAGGATTGGTAAGTAATACAACTCCCATGCCCCCTAATAGAAGAACTGACCCCAGAAATGCTACAAGAATATCATGTGTTGGCCCTGGTAAATCCATTATGTATAAAATGTACAAAAATAAAAAGTATTATATTTGTAGTTATTGACAAAAAAAGCTTTGATCCTTTATATCAAAAAAATTTTAGTAATTGGTAATCGTTCTTGAATCAAGGGATTTATCTTTATCGATTTTTTTTGGGGTCGAATTCATAACTATTTGAATTGTATAATCTCCAATTACTGATATTGGTAACCGACCCAATGCAATTTGATTATAGTTCAATTCGTGACGATCATAAGTAGAAAGTTCATATTCTTCAGTCATTGATAAACAGTTTGTTGGACAATACTCGACACAGTTACCACAAAATATACAGACCCCGAAATCAATACTATAATTAAGTAATTGTTTCTTTTTCATATCTCTTTCCAATCTCCAATCAACAACAGGTAGATCTATTGGGCATACACGAACACATACTTCGCAAGCAATACACTTATCAAATTCAAAGTGAATTCGACCGCGAAAACGTTCTGACGTAATTGATTTTTCATAAGGATATTGAATAGTTACAGGTAAACGATTTGTATGAGATAAGGTAATTATGAAACTTTGACCAATGTACCTTGTAGCCCGTATTGTTTGTTGACCATAATTCATGAACCCAGTCACCATCGGAAACATATTGTAGATATCCATGAATAAATTGATGTTTCTTTCTCTTGTTTTAAAGGGGTTATGAATCTAGAATATGATAAGAATATTCTATTATTTAATTTATAGTGAAACAAGTTGAGAAGAAGTTGTCAATAATAGATTCCCCAAAGAAATAGGTAAAAGAAATTTCCATCCAAGATTTAATAACTGGTCCATTCTCATCCTAGGTAAAGTCCATCTTGTTGTGATAGAAATGAATAGAAACAAATAAGCTTTAGCTAATGTAACAAGGATACCAATTGTCATTCCAAAGACTCCAGCTATTTTTTTTCTTCCGAAAAGTTCAGTAACAGATATATATGGAATAGATAACTTCCACCCACCTAAGTAAAGAATCGTTACAAATAATGAAGAAACTAATAGATTTAGGTATGAAGCAAGATAAAATAAACCAAATCTGATACCTGAATATTCCGTTTGATAACCTGCTACTAATTCTTCTTCCGCTTCTGGTAAATCAAAGGGCAATCTCTCACATTCAGCTAGAGAAGAAATTATGAAAACTATAAATCCTATGGGCTGACGCCACAGATTCCACCCCCCAAAACCATATTTTGACTGTGTTTCAACTATATCAACTGTACTTGAACTATTAGATAATTATAGTCGATAAAAACGGTTCCCATCGCTATTTCAAAACCGTACATGAGACTTCAGCCTCATACGGCTCCTCTATGGCCACAAATAAATGTAAGGACTGGTTTGGTCTTATATCACTTCCTTTTGTTTTAGGGTAAGGGTAGAAAAAAAGATCTGTCCCAAATTAAACCAATGAAATTCCGTTTGCTAAAATAAGAAAAAAGGGCTTCGGAATTTATCTCATCTCTTATAATCAAAGTATATTTCTCCTTGTTTTGTTCGGTAAACTATTTAATAAAATATTCGTTATATAAATAAAAAAAAAAATGAATAATTAGAGGAATTTGTTTATAAATAATGATAAGAATTCCATCTATTTGGATGTATATGGATAGGAAAAAGAATGAATAAAGATTTTTTTTCATTCGAATATTATATTTCATTTCTTTTATTCCTGCTCTTCTATCTCAGAGGCGGGTACTTTGAAAAATAAATAAATAAAAGATTAATTCGTTCTGAATAGTTATTTTTTTAATCAGTGAATAGGAGTATTACTCTAGATCGGAATCATAAGAAAGTACTGCTTGATCATTTCTACCAATTTAAAGCCTCCATTATGATTCATTTTATGCAGAAATATTTTTTTTTATACCTTATATTATCCCCATTACTAATCTTTTGTGTACTTTTGTGTTCCTAATTGTCCACTGATTTTTGATTGATCTACGGCATGTTAATAAATACAAGACAGTAATGAAAACTCCATACAGTCGATCTTTTATACCCGCTTCAAGATATGATGAAGAATCTCAATCTTGGGGTAACCTTTTTACACGGTTTATGTTTACTTCAATTTTTTTCTTGTACATATGAAGTGAGATTTTATCTTCTTACTACAAATTTCTAAGTTGTTTTGTTTCACTCATATAACTATTTGGTTTAACTCATTGACCTGAATCATGAATAAAAAAAAATATCCATTTAATTCATTCCACTTCTTTACTAGAAGTAAAGGAAAGAAGTATAAATTTGATATTCAACGAATCACACGTAGAGATATTGATAATACACATAGAGTTAATGGTATTTCATAACTAATGGATTGAGCAGCAGCTCGCAGACCACCTGAAAAAGAATATTTATTATTCGATCCATACCCTGACATAAGAAGCCCGATAGGAGCAATACTTGAAATGGCGATCCATAAAAAAACACCTATACTGAGATCGGCTAAAACAAGACGATACCCAAAAGGGATTACTAAATAACTTACTAGAATAGATATAACTACTATGGACGGTCCAACACTAAACAAACGAACATCTCCTCTAGACGGGAGAAGATCTTCTTTTAAAAGTAGTTTAGTTCCATCTGCCAAAGCTTGAAGAATTCCCAAGGGGCCAGCATATTGAGGCCCAATACGTTGTTGTAGCGCTGCAGATATTTCTCTTTCCAACCACACAATTACTAGTACCCCTATTGTAATTCCCAATATAAGGATTAAAATGGGTACAAAAGTCCATATGAGCCCATAGATCTCCTTTAAGGATTCCGATGTAGAAAAAGAATTGATAGTTTGTACTTCTGTCGTATCAATTATCATTTCAACGATCAACTTCTCCCATAATGATATCTATACTACCTAGTATCGTCATGATATCAGCCAATTTCATTCTTTTAACTAGTTGAGGAAGAATTTGTAAATTTATGAAGCCGGGTGGACGAATTTTCCATCTCCAAGGGAAAATGCTATTGTCTCCTATCAAATAAATTCCTAATTCCCCCTTTGGGGCTTCCACTCTTACGTAAAGTTCTTGTTTCGACAATTCAAAATTGGGTGAAGGTTTTTTACTAATAAATCTATATTCAAAATCATTCCATTCGAAATTTTTTGCTTTATCAAAGCGCCGGACTTCTAAATTTTCATAGGGTCCGCCAGGAATTCCTTCTAGAGCCTGTTGAATAATTTTTATGGATTCCCTCATTTCACCCATTCGTACTAAATAACGAGCTAATGAATCTCCTTCTTTTTGCCATTGGACTTCCCAATCGAATTCATTGTAACACTCATAATTATCAATTTTACGAAGATCCCATTGTATTCCAGAAGCTCGTAACATTGGTCCCGATAAACCCCAGTTTATCGCTTCCCCCCCACCAATAATGCCCACTCTTTCGACTCGCTCTAAAAAAATAGGATTTTGCGTAATAAGTTTTTGATATTCAAGAATCCCTGTTAAAAAATAATCACAAAAATCTAAACATTTATCTATCCAGCCATAAGGTAGATCGGCTGCTACGCCTCCGATGCGGAAATAATTATGCATCATTCGCATACCTGTGGCAGCTTCGAATAAATCATATATCAATTCCCTCTCTCTAAAAATATAAAAAAAGGGAGTCTGTGCACCGATATCCGCCATAAAAGGTCCAAGCCATAACAAATGAGAAGCTATACGACTCAGTTCCAGCATAATTACTCTGATATAGCTAGCCCTTTTAGGTACTTGAACATTTTCCAGTTGTTCTGGTGCATTTACCGTTATTGCCTCTGTGAACATAGTAGCTAAATAATCCCAACGTGTTACATAAGGCAAATATTGTATGATTGTTCGGTTTTCCGCTATTTTTTCCATACCCCTATGTAAATAACCCAATATAGGTTCACAGTCAATAACATCTTCACCATCGAGAGTAACAATTAGTCGAAGAACACCATGCATTGATGGGTGGTGAGGACCCATATTAACGATCATAAAATCTTTTTTTTTAGCCGGTACAGTCATACCTTTTCTTCCTTAATTCATTATTTCACGAATTCCTCAAAAAAAAAGTAGATTCGTCAAAATTAAAAATCTAATAATTACTAATTCAATAATCCAAACAATGAAATTAACAATTTTTTGGTTCTCAAATATCCAATTCATCAATTAATTTCTTATAACGTACTCCATTTTTCTTTGACAAATAGGCCAGCATACGTCGATGTTTTCCCAAAATTTTTTGTAGACCTCTTTTTGATAAAAAATCTTTTTTGTGCAATTCCAAATGTGAAGTAAGTCTTCGTATCTTATTTGTGAAACTCAATACTTGAAATTCAACGGAACCTCTGTTTTCTTCTTTTTCTTCTTGTGGAATAAGTGAAATGAATGAATTTTTTACCATAAAAAACTTTATTTTTTTTTTTTTCTTTTCCACGGATTTTTCCGATTAGGAAAAAGAAAATAATATATATATATTATTTTTAATATTATTATGTTATTTCCATTTTTTCTTTAATCTAGTACACACAAAAATACAAATTTATTCATTTCCAAATAGTTTTTTTTATTTGATTCTATCCAAATCCAATTTTCAATTGGATTTGGATAGAAAAGGATAATACATTTACACATTTACCAAAGATAATCTTTTTTTGCACCTAAAAAGATTCTGTAAATTTCTTTCTAGATTGAATTGATACACAAGTAAATACATATTATGTTATGTTTATGTACCTAAAGTAGCAAAGGATAACATATATCCTTTACTTTTCATCTACGGAAAATGGCATGTGAATATTGACATGTAACATAAAGTATATCAAATATACTATATAGATAATTAGATAATTCTAAATCGTGTATACATGTGTATCCTTGATATACTGAAATTACTACCATTATTGGTATCAAACCAATAGCGATTCATACAAGCTAAATCCTCTAATCGGTAATTGGGCCAAAGAAAGAGCTTATATTTTATATTTGAATCCATATTAAGATTAAGACCTTTGTCTTCATTCAAAAATTGTGTGGAGTTTCTTATATTGTTTTCATTGTAAAATATTGGATTTCTATTCACAACATCCCAATTAGGATAGTTGAAACAAATCAAAATTCTCAATTTTCTACGACGTCTAGGAGATAGAATATTTTCAGGAACAAGGAGATCATAATAATCTTGATTCCCATTCACAAGTATATTTCCATGTTGTTCAGTAGATTTATAAAAATTATTCTTATTGACATATTTTTTTTGTTGTATTTTATATTTATTTGGTGCTTACTCTTTTCGCTATTGATCAATGAAATACTTATGGTTTGATACATAATGAATTTTCCACCCGTTATATAAGCTAGACGAATTGATTCGATAATCAATATTCCTTTTTTTAAAAAGTATGTAAGAGTTAGATTGTCCTTATTAAGGATTGCATCTAGATCCATCTCTTTTCTTCGAATTAAGGCTAGAGCTATAGAACTTGGATCCATCAATCTAAGTAAGAAACAATATGCCTTGATATTTCTTGTCATTTTATGACTAACGAAGTTGCTACATCTTAATTGAACAATTAAATATTGATTTAGGAATAAATCTAGTTCTGATTCCTTGCCTTTCTTAGATTGTTTTTTCTTTTTATTTTCAGATTTCGCATAATCCTTTTGAAGAGGATTTTGTTTGTTTTGTTTGTTTGTATCTGATACAGGATTTACCTTTTCCTCGTTTTTTTCTTGTGTGTTTTTTTTAATTTTATTAAAATAGAATCCTTGACACTTTTATTTTGACTCATTTTTTTTTTTCCATCTAAATTCTGATTAGAAAGAAGTAATTTGGTTGGGATGATCCACGGTTTAGTCTTATATGTCTTATATGTATCAAAAGGAAATATGAATTCAGGGAAGAACCCAAGTTTAAGATTTGTATTTTTTTTTTTTACAAAAAATTATTTTTCGATTCATTCCCATCCAATCAAAAAAGTTTTTTTTATTGGAGTTGTTTTTTTGTATATGTATAGATTTGTTTCTTTTTCTTGATGTTTTGTAAAGGAAAAAATCTTTTTTTTTTTAATTTTTTTATATTAATATTTATTTTTTGAGTCTTAGCATTTTTTTCAAGTTTGGCACTGATATGTACATTTGTAAAGTCGATAATATCGATATTGTTTATATCAATAGTGTTTTTCGGGTAAAAATGTAGAATTCTACAATTAAAATATTTCCTACTCAGATTTTGATGTTTATTAAAAACATAATTTTTTTCTATAGAATTATAAATTCCAGAAAAAAATTCAGGTTTCTGTGTGTTGAAATTATATGGAATTTTGGGGTTCTTTTTTAGTTGTAATTTTGGTTCAGAAATAAAGGAATCTTTACTATCCCCATAATCATAATATATATATTTATGTGATAAAAAATCATGTACATATTGCTTTTTAAATTTTTCTTTTTTATTCGGCCATAAATACACTGTATAGAAATTTTCTTTTTTGTAATGAATTGATCGGTCTTTTTCTTTTTTATATGAAGAAAATTTCATTGATTCTTTATTGTGAATCGTACAATTTTTATTGATTTTTTTTCGCCATTTTTTCGTCTACTAATACTAATCGAGACCATTTGCTCTGAGATAAATTGTATGCATAATTACCCTTTAACCAGTTTTTCCATTCATTCATTCCAGGCTTCTTTATTTTCTTATACTCATACCTTGATTTGGAGTTAAATATTCCTCGGGTTATAGAATAATACTTATTCTTGTCCTTAATAAAAGGATGGGTACCGCGATATTGAAGTACAGATCTAAAGTGATGGTTGTTAAGTAATTGGGTTTGTGATATTTTGTAAAATACATATGCTTGGGACAAGGAAGATAAATCGTAATAAGTATTTAAATTATTACTAGGATTAGAAAAGTCCTTTTCTTTTTCTATAGTCGAAATAAAGTTCATTGTATGTTGATCTGTTTCATCAATTCCTTCTTGATTTCTTTCATCGTTGTAAATGGATTCATTGATAATTTTTTTTGTTGAAAGTTGTGCATTGACCTTCGAAATGCTAACCATACATAGCAGGATATCCATGTATATTTTTTCAATGAAAGATTTCATAAAATAATGTGATTTGCATATTAATCGAGTATTTATTCTTTTGAATATCCGCCAAATATCTTTCTTGAATTCTGGTCTTTTATCATCATAGGCTGGAACTATTTTTTTCTTTTCTTTTGCGATTTCTTCTATTTGATTCCTGATTATGATTGTCTTATCAGCAAGATCTTTCATTTCATTTTCTATGAATAAAAAATTTGTCCAATTCATAGATTGAATTTGCATGGTCGATTCAGGAATAATCTTATTATTATCTTTTGAATCTTTTGCATTTTCATTTGGTTCATATACTTTCACCTTCTTGAATTCAAATAAATAAATTGGGTTTACTTTTTCAAGTTTATTCATTATTCGTTTTAGAACTGGAAAAATTTGGATAACCCATGGTTTTGAAACTTTGACTTTTAGAGGTAGAAAATAATTCTTTTTCACTTTTCTAATATTTTTTTTGAGTTCTTTATATATGGGTTCAAAAAAAGAAGGTAGGGTTCGGGCAGGACCAAAAGGAAGTTCTGTTTCCGTTCCCCAAACTGTTAAAAAACTAGAATTTTCTTGTTTTACTTTTTTTTTCATTGGATCTCCATGATGAGATCGTAGTTTAGATCTTCGCCAAGGTTTTAAACGGAAAGGAAATAGAATTTTTACCTGAAGACCATCTGTTAACCAATCTTGAGGAAATTCTGTTTCTGATAGTGGAATACCATTATACGTACATTTAACATGCATTTCACTCTTCCAGTCCTTAAAATCCTCATACCACTCGGGGTATTGGAATAATAACATACGTCCAACATTTTTAGCTATTATCAATGAAGGCAATATAATGTTTTTTCTAAGAAAAGCGTGGATCAGGAGTATCAAACTTCTTATTGCTTGAGCAAATATAACGCTATCCCAAATTTCTGCTATTGCCATTCGTTCATTTTCTTCTTCTCTCTTCTTCTCGTTTTCATCGAGAGCCTTCAGAGTTTTCTTCATCTTTTCTTTCTCAAAATCGTCAATTTTAAATTCCGTTTTTGGTTTTTTCTTCGCTAAATTCCTAAAAATAGACTTAATATTTTGATCGATCTTGTTTAAAAGAGAAAAAAAAAATATGTTTTCTACTCGATCCAAAAAAAGCGGAGAATTTACATATGCTTGGAATGTGTTCCAAATAACTGTTTTACGTCTTTGAGCGCGTAAGGATCCTTTGATTAGACCTCGACGAAAATCAGGTTGTTGTGAGTAACGTATCAAAGCCAACTCGTTTATTTCATCATCGTTAGTCTCGGGATTCACGCTGTAGTCAGTATAAATCACCACTCGTCTGGCTTTTCTTGTACGAATTTCTTGATCTTGTTTC